CTGGCGTAGCTTAATATGAAGCATAGCACTGAAAATGCTAAGATGGGTCCTAAGAACCCCCGCAAGCACAAACACATGGTCCTCACTTTCCTGTTAGCATTAACCCAACTTACACATGCGAGTATCCGCACCCCCGTGAGTACGCCCCAACCCCCTAACAAGAGGAAGAGGGGCAGGTATCAGGAACAAATACATTAGCCCAAGACGCCTAGATAAGCCACACCCTTAAGGGAACTCAGCAGTGATTAACATTAAGCCATGGGTGAAAACCCGACTTAGTTGAGGTTAAGAGAGCCAGTAAAATTCGTGCCAGCAACCGCGGTTAAACGAATGACTCTAGTTAACAATACCGCGGCGTAAAGCGTGGTTACGAGAAACAAAAATAAAGCCAAATGGTCCTTCGGCTGTCATACGCTTCTAGGAACCCGAAACCCAAATACGAAAGTTGCTTTAACAAGAATATCCGACTCCACGAAAGCTGGGAAACAAACTGGGATTAGATACCCCACTATGCTCAGCCATAAACCAAGACATGTAGTTACAACAAAGTCCGCCCAAATATTACGAGCACTAGCTTAAAACCTAGAAGACCTGACGGTGCCTTAGACCCCCCTAGAGGAGCCTGTTCTATAACCGATACTCCCCGTTAAACCTCACCATTTCTGGCAAACCCAGTCTATATACCACCGTCGCCAGCTTACCCTGTGAGGGTATATAAGTAAGCAAAGAGAGTACTACTCAAAACGTCAGGTAGAGGCGTAGCGAACGAAATGGGAAGAAATGGGCTACATTTTCTATAACAGAACAATACGAATATGCAGCATGAAACCAATGCTTAAAGGAGGATTTAGTAGTAAAAAGGAAATAGAGTGTCCTTTTGAACCCGGCCCTGAGGCGCGTACACACCGCCCGTCATTCTCCCTAGTCATCAATGCGCAAAATATAATTAACACAAGAGCACCGACAAGGGGAGGCAAGTCGTAACAAGGTAAGTGTACCGGAAGGTGCACTTGGATAAACCCAGAATGTAGCTAAATAGCCCAGCGTCACCCTTACACCGTGAAGAAATCCGTGCAAATCGGGTCACTCTGAGCCAAAAAACTAGCTTAACTACTAAAACAATTATACACCATAAATACCTAAAATTTAACCCAAAACCAACTAATTAAACCATTTTTCACCTTAGTATGGGAGACAGAAAAGGAACAATCTTAAAAGCAATAGAAAAAGTACCGCAAGGGAAAGCTGAAAGAGAAATGAAACAGCCCATACAAGCCATAAGAATCAAAGAATAAATCTTGTACCTTTTGCATCATGATTTAGCAAGCACACCCAAGCAAAGAGACCTTTAGTTTGAAGCCCCGAAACCAAGTGAGCTACCCCGAGACAGCCTATATAAAATTAGGGCTAACCCGTCTCTGTGGCAAAAGAGTGGGAAGAGCTCCGGGTAGAAGTGACAAACCTATCAAACTTGGTGATAGCTGGTTACCTAGAAAATGAATATAAGTTCAGCCTCATAAACCTTAAATCAATAAATTACACCATAAAGAAAACAGAGAAAAATATGAGAGTTAGTTTAAGGAGGTACAGCCCCTTAAACAAAGGACACAACCTTGACAGGAGAATAAAGATTATAATGCCTAAAACATAATGTCCCAGTGGGCCTAAAAGCAGCCATCTAAATAGAAAGCGTCAAAGCTCCAACAAACAAGAGTTAATTATAACAATAAATAATCTCACTTCCCCCAAAATACTAGGACACCCCATGCACCCATGGAAGAGAACATGCTAAAATGAGTAACAAGAAGAACTTAACCTTCTCCAAACACAAGTGTAAATCAGACCGGACCAACCGCTGATATTTAACGAACCCAAATAAAGAGGGCAATATGAAGATTACAAAAATCAAGAAAAACCCACAACCAAAAATCGTTATCCCCACACTGGAGTGTAAAAAGGAAAGACTAAAAGAAGAGGAAGGAACTCGGCAAACACAAGCTTCGCCTGTTTACCAAAAACATCGCCTCCTGCAACAATCAATATAGGAGGTCCAGCCTGCCCAGTGACTATAAGTTAAACGGCCGCGGTATATTAACCGTGCAAAGGTAGCGCAATCACTAGTCCTTTAAATAGGGACCTGTATGAATGGCTAAACGAGAGCCTAACTGTCTCCCCCCTCTAGTCAGTGAAATTGATCTATCCGTGCAGAAGCGGGTATAATAATACAAGACGAGAAGACCCTTTGGAGCTTAAGGTACAAGACCCACTCATGTTAAACAAACCTCAGTAAAGTATTAAAACTTAATGAAGATGAAACTTTACCTTCGGTTGGGGCGACCATGGAGAAAAAAACAACCTCCAAGTGGATTGTACAATATCCAGAACCAAGAGAAACACCTCTAAGCAACAGAACACCTGACCAAAAATGACCCGGCCAAAAACCGACCAACGAACCAAGTTACCCAAGGGATAACAGCGCAATCCTCTCCTAGAGCCCGTATCAACGAGGGGGTTTACGACCTCGATGTTGGATCAGGACATCCTAATGGTGTAACCGCTATTAAAGGTTCGTTTGTTCAACGATTAAAGTCCTACGTGATCTGAGTTCAGACCGGAGCAATCCAGGTCAGTTTCTATCTGTAACGCTAATTTTCCTAGTACGAAAGGACCGGAAAAAGAGGGGCCCACCCTATAAGAGCGCCCCATCCCAAACTAATGAACACAAATAAATTAAACAAAGGGAAAGCGTAAAGCAACCCTAAATAAGGGTTTGTTAGGGTGGCAGAGCATGGTAATTGCAAAAGGCCTAAGCCCTTTTAACAGGGGTTCAAATCCCCTCCCTAACTCATGCTCAATACCCTAATAAATCAAATAATTAACCCCCTACTCTATATTGTATTTGTCCTACTAGCAGTAGCCTTCTTAACTTTAATTGAACGAAAAATATTAGGATATATACAACTACGAAAAGGACCTAACGTAGTAGGACCATACGGCATAATCCAACCAATCGCCGACGGAGTCAAACTATTTATTAAAGAACCAGTCCGCCCATCATCATCATCACCTTTTTTATTTATAGCCACACCAATTCTTGCACTAACCCTAGCAATGATATTATGAGCACCAATACCCCTCCCACACCCAATAACAAACTTGAACCTAGGAATATTATTTATTCTAGCCCTGTCAAGCCTAGCAGTATACTCAATCCTAGGCTCAGGCTGAGCATCAAATTCAAAGTACGCACTAATAGGAGCTTTACGAGCAGTAGCCCAAACAATTTCATACGAAGTAAGCCTGGGGTTAATTGTATTATCAGTTATAATCTTCTCAGGGGGTTACTCACTACAAACACTAACCATAACACAAGAAAAAATCTGATTACTAATTCCAGCTTGACCGCTAGCCACAATATGATTTATCTCAACCCTAGCAGAAACCAACCGTGCACCATTTGACCTGACAGAGGGTGAATCAGAACTAGTATCAGGGTTTAACGTAGAATACGCAGGGGGACCATTCACATTATTTTTCCTAGCTGAATACGCCAACATCCTTTTAATAAACACCCTAACAGCAATCTTGTTTATAGGAACCTCTTATTTACCAAACGACCCTGAAATATCAACAATTTATATTATAACTAAAACTGCACTAATAGCTACAGTATTCCTATGAGTACGGGCATCCTACCCACGATTTCGATATGACCGACTCATGCACCTAATCTGAAAAAACTTTCTACCAGTAACACTGGCCTTCGTACTATGACATGCATCCCTACCAATAGCACTAGCAAGTCTACCACCACAACTTTAACTCAAGAACTGTGCCTGAATGCCCAAGGACCACTTTGATAGAGTGAACCACAGGGGTTAAATTCCCCTCAGTTCTTAGAAAGAAAGGACTTGAACCTATACTGAAGAGATCAAAACTCTTAGTGCTTCCTATACACCACCTTCTAAGATAAAGTCAGCTAAACAAGCTTTCGGGCCCATACCCCGAAAATGATGGTTAAAATCCCTCCTTAGTCAATGAATCCATATGTACTAGCAACACTGCTATTTAGCCTAGGGCTAGGCACAACCATAACATTTGCCAGCTCACACTGACTTCTCGCTTGAATAGGACTAGAAATTAATACACTAGCAATTATCCCCCTCATAGCCCAACAACACCACCCACGAGCAGTTGAAGCAACAACAAAATACTTTATCATTCAAGCCACCGCAGCAGCATTAATCCTATTCGCAAGCACAACAAACGCCTGACTCACAGGAGAATGAAACATCAACAACATGTCAAACCCAACCACAAATATAATAGTTATTTCTGCGTTAGCACTAAAAATAGGACTAGCACCTGTACATTTTTGACTCCCAGAAGTCCTGCAAGGGTTAAACCTAACTACAGGACTAATTCTGTCTACATGACAAAAACTAGCCCCATTTGCCCTAATTATTCAAACAACCCAAAACTCCAACCCAGCCCTCATTACTATTCTAGGAATCTTATCAGCACTACTAGGAGGATGAGGAGGTTTAAACCAAACCCAATTACGAAAAATCCTAGCCTACTCATCAATTGCCCACATAGGATGAATAATTATTATCATTAACCATGCACCACAACTTACCCTTATTGCTCTAATTACCTACATTATTATAACATCCGCAACATTCCTAACACTAAAAATGCTAAACACAACAAATATTAACACACTATCAACAACATGGTCAAAAAACCCAGCTCTAACAGCCATTACCCCTTTAATTCTATTGTCACTAGGAGGGCTTCCACCAATGACAGGATTTGCACCAAAATGACTAATTATTCAAGAACTAACAAAACAAAACCTTCCCCTCACAGCTACTATCATAGTCCTAACCGCCCTACTAACCCTATACTTTTACCTACGACTGTCCTATACCCTAACCCTAACGCCTAACCCTAACCCAACTAACCCTACCACCCCCTGACGACCTAACCCAACCCTAAACCTCCTAACCCTAACCCTAACCCTACCCCTAACCCTAGGACTCCTAACCCTAACCCTAACCATCCTAACCCTAACCACCTGAACCCTAACCCTAGACACCTAGACCTAGGACCTTCTAAGCCCTAACCATAAGTTAAAGCCTTCTAGTCCTCGACTAGGGCCTGTAGATTTCACTCCACATCTTATAATTGCAAATCAAACATTTTTATTAAACTAAGGCCCCTACTAGATGGGAAGGCCTCGATCCTTCAGACTCTTAGTTAACAGCTAAGCGCTCAAGCCAGCGAGCATCCACCTACTTTTCCCGCCTGTTAAGTACCAAAAGGCGGGAAAAGCCCCGGTAGACTTATAGTCTACGACTTTAGGGTTGCGACCTAATGTGTAAAACACCTCAAGGCCTTGGTAAGAAGAGGACTTGAACCTCTGTACACGGTGCTACAAACCGCCGCCTAACGCTCGGCCACCCTACCTGTGATAATCACGCGTTGATTCTTCTCTACTAACCACAAAGACATTGGTACCCTTTATCTCGTATTCGGTGCCTGAGCAGGAATAGTTGGAACCGCCCTTAGTCTTCTCATTCGTGCTGAACTCAGCCAACCGGGATCACTCTTAGGGGACGACCAAATCTACAATGTAATCGTAACCGCCCATGCTTTCGTAATAATTTTCTTTATAGTTATACCAATACTAATTGGAGGGTTTGGAAACTGATTAGTCCCTCTAATAATTGGGGCACCAGACATAGCATTCCCACGAATAAATAATATAAGCTTTTGACTTCTTCCCCCATCATTTTTATTACTACTAGCCTCCTCTGGTGTGGAGGCCGGAGCTGGAACAGGGTGAACAGTCTACCCACCACTAGCAGGCAACCTAGCCCACACAGGAGCATCAGTAGACCTAACAATTTTTTCACTCCACTTGGCAGGTGTATCATCAATTTTAGGGGCTATTAATTTTATTACAACAATTATTAACATAAAACCAACAACTATTACCCAGTACCAAACCCCACTATTTGTATGAGCCGTATTAGTAACAGCTGTCCTACTACTTCTATCATTACCCGTTCTAGCCGCTGGTATTACAATACTACTCACAGACCGAAACCTTAATACCACATTTTTTGACCCGGCTGGGGGAGGAGATCCAATCCTTTACCAACATCTGTTCTGATTTTTTGGTCACCCAGAAGTATATATTTTAATTTTACCAGGGTTTGGAATCATCTCCCATGTTGTAGCCTATTATGCAGGGAAAAAAGAACCATTTGGGTACATAGGCATGGTCTGAGCTATAATGGCTATTGGCCTTCTAGGATTTATTGTATGGGCCCACCACATATTTACCGTTGGAATGGACGTAGACACACGCGCATACTTTACATCCGCAACAATAATTATCGCCATCCCAACAGGTGTAAAAGTATTTAGCTGATTAGCAACACTCCACGGAGGTGCTATTAAATGAGAAACACCCATACTATGAGCACTAGGATTTATTTTTCTATTCACGGTGGGTGGCCTTACAGGGATTATCCTAGCTAACTCCTCATTAGACATTGTACTTCATGATACCTATTATGTCGTAGCACATTTCCACTACGTATTATCAATGGGTGCCGTATTTGCCATTATAGCAGGCTTTGTACACTGATTTCCACTATTTACAGGATATACCCTAAGCAGTGCCTGAACAAAAATTCACTTCGGAGTAATATTTACTGGTGTTAACCTAACATTTTTCCCACAACACTTTCTTGGGTTGGCAGGAATGCCCCGACGATATTCTGATTACCCCGATGCCTACGCCCTGTGAAACACAGTATCCTCTATTGGGTCACTAATTTCTCTAGTAGCAGTAATCATATTCCTATTCATCATCTGAGAAGCCTTTACTGCCAAACGAGAAGTACTAACCATCGAATTAACCCCTACAAATGTAGAATGACTTCATGGATGCCCCCCACCCTATCACACATTTGAAGAACCTGCATTTGTTTTAGCCCAACCAAATTAACGAAAAGAGAGGGAATCGAACCCCCATAAACCGGTTTCAAGCCGATCACATAACCACTCTGCCATCTTCTTAGAGACGTTAGTAAAACAAATTACATCACCTTGTCAAGATGAAATCATGGGTTAAACTCCCATACATCTCTTAATTATGGCACACCCCGCCCAACTAGGATTCCAAGACGCAGCATCGCCGGTTATAGAAGAACTTCTTAACTTCCACGATCATGCCTTAATAATTGTATTTTTAATTAGCATTATAGTACTTTATATTATTGCCGCAATAGTATCAACCAACTTATCCAATAAACTTATTTTAGACTCCCAAGAAATTGAGATCGTGTGGACAGTAATACCAGCTATTATTCTAATTCTAATTGCCCTTCCATCTCTACGAATTCTATATCTTATAGACGAGATAAATGACCCCCACCTAACAGTAAAAGCCGTAGGACACCAATGATACTGAAGTTATGAATACCCAGATTATAATGATCTAAATTTTAACGCATATATAGTTCCAACCAAAGAACTACTCCCGGGCCAATGCCGGCTATTAGAAACTGACAACCGAGTAGTAGTCCCCAAAGAATCCCTAGTCCGTATTATAGTATCTGCCGAAGATGTCCTACACTCTTGAGCCGTTCCCTCACTAGGTATTAAAATGGACGCAGTACCCGGACGACTTAATCAAACTACCCTTATAGCATCCCGAATGGGTCTGTTCTACGGGCAGTGCTCAGAAATTTGCGGGGCCAACCACAGCTTTATACCAATTGTAATTGAGTCAGTCCCAATGGCCGCTTTTGAGACATGGACCTGGTCAATACAAGAGTTTACCTCACTAGGAAGCTAAAACCGAACAAGCATTGGCCTTTTAAGCCAAACCTTGGTGATTAACGACCACCCCTAGTGAATATGCCCCAACTAAATCCACTCCCTTGATTCACAATTCTAACCTTTTCATGAATTGTTCTACTAACTTTAACCCCAACTAAAGTCCTAGGTTATACTCAACCAAACGAGTTTGTCCTACTAAATGCTAAAAAATACCAAGAACTTAACTGAATCTGATTATGATAACTAGCCTTTTTGATCAATTTGTAAGCCAAAAATTTATAGGAATCTCACTAATCTTTATCGCACTCCTAGTACCACTACTCTTCCCAAACTCATTACCACGATGGATAAACAACCGACTCTACACAACTCAAACATGATTAATTAACCGATTTGTAGGCCAACTAATAACACCACTAAACATTGGCGGACACAAGTGAGCACTTATATTTACCTCATTAATACTATACCTTATCTCAATAAATCTTCTTGGACTACTCCCATATACCTTTACACCTACAACACAGCTATCACTAAATATAGGGTTTGCAGTACCACTTTGACTTGCTACAGTTATCATTGGGATGCTAAACCAACCAACATCCTCTTTAGGTCATCTTCTTCCAGAAGGGACACCAACCCCTCTTATCCCAGTCTTAGTAATTATCGAAACAATTAGTTTATTTATTCGACCACTAGCACTAGGTGTACGACTTACAGCCAACTTAACTGCAGGCCACCTATTAATTCAACTTATTTCAACAGCTGTGTTCGTAATATTATCACTAATGCCAACAGTAGCACTCCTAACCTCCACAGTCCTTGTCATACTTACACTTCTAGAAGTTGCAGTTGCTATAATTCAAGCTTACGTATTTATCTTATTACTAAGCCTATATCTACAAGAGAACATCTAATGGCCCACCAAGCTCATGCATACCACATAGTTGACCCAAGCCCGTGACCACTAACAGGAGCCATAGGCGCCCTACTAATAACATCCGGCCTAGCCATCTGATTCCACTTTAAATCAACAACACTTATCCTGATTGGACTAATACTACTGCTCCTCACAATAATTCAATGGTGACGAGACATCATCCGAGAGGGCACATTTCAGGGACATCACACATTCCTAGTACAAAAAGGATTACGACATGGTATAATTCTATTTATCACCTCCGAAATCTTTTTTTTCCTAGGATTTTTCTGGGCCTTTTATCACTCAAGCCTTGCCCCCACGCCAGAACTAGGAGGATACTGACCACCAACAGGGGTCATTACTTTAGACCCATTCGAAGTACCACTACTTAATACAGCTGTCTTATTGGCATCCGGAGTAACAGTAACATGAGCCCATCACAGTATTATAGAAGGAGAACGAAAACAAGCCATCCAATCTCTAATACTAACAATTATTTTAGGTATATATTTTACAGCTCTTCAAGCAATAGAATACTACGAAGCCCCATTTACAATTGCAGATGGTGTATACGGTTCAACATTCTTCGTAGCCACAGGATTTCATGGACTCCACGTTATTATTGGATCAACCTTCCTAGCCGTGTGCCTCCTACGACAAATCCAATTTCATTTTACATCAGAACACCACTTTGGCTTTGAAGCTGCAGCATGATACTGACATTTCGTCGATGTAGTCTGACTATTTCTTTACGTCTCTATCTATTGATGAGGCTCATAATCTTTTTAGTATAAACTTATTACAAGCGGCCTCCACCCACTCGATCTTGGTTAAAATCCAAGGAAAGATAATGAACTTAATTATGACCATTATTATTATTACATTAATTGTACCGTTAATTTTAGCACTGGTCTCATTCTGACTCCCTCAAATAGATCCAGACACAGAAAAATTATCACCCTACGAATGTGGGTTTGACCCGCTAGGCTCCGCCCGACTACCATTTTCACTGCAATTCTTTCTAGTAGCAATCCTATTTCTCTTATTTGATCTGGAAATTGCTCTTCTCCTACCCCTACCATGAGGAGACCAACTCCATAACCCAACCGAAACGCTATTTTGAGCCACAGCAATCCTAATTCTACTTACCATGGGATTAATTTATGAATGAACCCAAGGAGGTCTAGAATGAGCAGAATAGGGGGTTAATCCAAAACAAGACCTCTGATTTCGACTCAGAAAATCGTGGTTTAACCCCACGGCCCCCTTATGACACCCGTACACTTCAGCTTCACATCAGCATTTATTCTAGGGCTAATAGGACTAACATTTAACCGAATACATCTGCTCTCTGTATTATTATGTTTAGAAGGAATAATATTATCCCTATTTATTGCACTAGCCCTATGAGCACTTCAATTTGAATCAACAGGATTTTCCTCTACCCCCATAATACTTCTTGCTTTCTCCGCCTGTGAAGCAAGTACAGGTCTTGCATTACTAGTCGCTACTGCCCGAACCCATGGAACAGACCACCTACAAAACCTTAATTTACTACAATGTTAAAAGTACTAATCCCAACAATTATACTATTCCCAACAATCTGACTAACCCCCAAAAAATTTCTATGAACAACCACAACAGCACACAGCTTTTTAATTGCTTTAATTAGCCTATCCTGGTTAAAATGAACATCAGAGACTGGATGAACCGCCTCCAACCCATATATAGCCACAGACACACTATCAACACCCTTCCTAACACTAACATGCTGACTACTCCCATTAATAATTCTGGCTAGCCAAAACCACATTAACCCAGAGCCAATTAACCGCCAACGCTTATACATCTCACTGCTCACCTCATTACAAACTTTCTTAATTATGGCATTTGGTGCCACAGAAATTATTATATTTTATATCATATTTGAAGCCACACTAATTCCGACACTAATTATCATCACCCGGTGAGGAAATCAAGCTGAACGCCTAAATGCAGGAATTTACTTCCTATTTTATACACTTGCAGGATCACTACCGCTACTAGTCGCCCTACTTATTCTACAACAAACCAATGGAACCCTGTCTATACTAATTCTCCAGTACACACAACCACTAGCAACAAACTCATATAGCCATAAAATCTGGTGGGCCGGTTGCTTAATTGCATTCCTGGTAAAAATACCTTTATATGGTGTACACTTATGACTACCCAAAGCGCACGTTGAAGCCCCAGTGGCAGGATCAATGGTGTTAGCAGCAATTCTACTTAAATTAGGTGGATATGGGATAATACGAATAATAACTGTACTAAACGCGTTTAACAAAGAATTAATTTACCCATTTATTGTTTTAGCCCTATGAGGGGTCATTATAACAGGATCAATCTGCCTACGACAAACAGACCTGAAATCTCTGATCGCCTACTCATCAGTAAGCCATATAGGCCTTGTAGCAGGGGGAATCCTAATTCAAACCACATGAGGGTTTTCAGGAGCAATTGCCCTAATAATCGCCCACGGGTTAACATCATCAATACTATTTTGTTTAGCTAACACAACCTATGAACGAGTACACAGCCGAACAATAATTCTTATTCGAGGACTACAAATAATACTACCCCTAGCAGCAACATGATGATTTATTGCTAACCTAGCCAACCTGGCACTACCACCACTACCCAACTTAGTAGGAGAACTAACAATTATTACAACAATATTTAACTGATCCCCATGAACTATCCTACTTACAGGAATAGGAACATTAATCACAGCAAGCTACTCCCTATACATGTTTTTAATAACCCAACGAGGGCAAATACCAAACCACATTAAGAACTTATTGCCCTACCACACCCGAGAACACCTATTAATAGCACTTCACCTAGTTCCTATTATCCTGCTTATAACAAAACCAGAGCTCCTACTAGGATGATGCCACTAGTAAATTTAGTTTAACTAAAACCTTAGATCGTGACTCTAACAATAGGAGTTAAAACCCCCTAACTTACCGAGAAAGAAAGAAAATAGTAAGTACTGCTAATACTTATAGACCACGGTTAAACTCCATGGCTATCTCGCAACTTCCAAAGGATAACAGTATATCCATTGGTCTTAGGAACCAAAAATTCTTGGTGCAAATCCAAGTGGAAGTTATGCTACACTACCAAACATCACTCGCACTCCTATCAGTTTTAACACTGATTTACCCCTTATTAAAAACACTCAACCCTAAACCAAAAAAACCGAACCAACTAGCCATAGATATTAAAACCGCCGTAAGTCACTCATTCTACATCAGCTTTACCGCACTATTAATCTTTATTAATCAAGGAGCAGAAAATATCTCCACTAGCTGACACTGGATAAGCATTTACACAATTAATATCCCCATTGGTTTTAGTTTTGACCACTACTCCCTTATTTTTACGCCAGTAGCACTATTTGTTGCCTGATCAATTTTAGAATTTGCACTATGATATATAGACGCAGACCCAAATAAAGACCGATTCTTCAAATATCTCCTAATATTCCTCGTAGCCATAATTATTCTAGTCACAGCTAATAACATATTTCAGCTATTTATCGGCTGAGAGGGGGTTGGAATCATGTCATTCCTACTAATTGGTTGATGATCTGGACGAGCAGACGCAAACACATCAGCCCTACAAGCCATTATTTACAACCGAGTAGGAGATATCGGATTTATTATAACCCTTGCATGGTTTGCCACACAAATAAATACTTGAAGCATTCAGGAAATCCTTACAGAATCAGAAATACACAACTCAATAATTCCATTAGCAGGAATAATTCTAGCAGCAATAGGAAAATCAGCCCAATTTACACTTCACCCATGACTCCCCGCAGCCATGGAAGGTCCAACGCCCGTATCTGCCCTACTCCACTCCAGTACCATAGTAGTTGCTGGAATCTTCTTATTAATCCGCCTACACCCAATAATACAAAATAATAATACAGCCCTGACAACCTGCTTGTACTTGGGCCTAGCAACAACACTATTTTCAGCCGCCTGCGCCCTAACCCAAAATGACATCAAAAAAATTGTAGCCTTCTCAACATCAAGCCAACTAGGACTAATAATAATAGCTATTGGACTTAACCAGCCACAATTAGCATTCTTCCATATCTGTACCCACGCCTTTTTCAAAGCCATACTATTCTTATGCTCTGGTGTAATTATTCATAAACTAAAAGATGAACAAGATATCCGAAAAATAGGAAACCTAATAACCCTAATACCCATTACTACAACATACCTACTAATTGGTAATATAGCATTATCAGGAGTCCCATTCCTAGCTGGTTTTTATTCAAAAGATGCCATCCTAGAATCCCTAGTTACATCCAAATTAAGCATCCTTACCGTAACTCTCACACTAATTGCTGCATCACTAACCGCAGCCTACAGTTACCGATTAATATATTATGTGACACTAGGACCAGGATTAATTAGCCCTAAAATTTTACCAACCGAAAACACAATAACAGTACTAAAACCAATCAAACGACTAGCCTGAGGAAGCATTATTATGGGGCTCATCATCTGGAATAACACCCTCCCAGAAAAAACACCAACATTAACAATACCCATACACCTTAAATTAACAGCCATTGCAGTAATTATTATTGGATTCATTATAGCAAAATGAATTTCTACATTAAACGAAGAACAAATTAAAAACACACCAATGACTATAATATTTTATTACTTCAACATGCTAGGATACTGCCCAACATTAGTACACCGATTCTTTCCAATATTAAAACTAACCCTAGGACACAAAATCGGAACAATACTAGACAAAGCATGACAAGCCCTCTGAGTAGAAAAGGTATTATGAAAGCTTACCGAAACTATTACGTACCTAAACAACGCCCAACAGGCAAAAATAAAAACGTACCTAACCATCTTCTCAACCTCAACATCCCTGCTAGTACTAATTTACTGTGCCCTACCCTAAACTGATCGTAAACTACCGCGATCTAAACCACGAGTCAACTCCAACACCACAAATAAAGTCAAAAGCAGTACTCAAGCACATACCACTAAAACACCGCCACCAAAAGAGTAAACAACAGCCACACCCCCTATATCATTACGTAGTGCAGAAAACTCCTTCAACCCATCAACAACAACCCAGTAACCATCATATCACCCCCCTACAAAAGACCCTGCTACTAGACCCACACCAAATAGATAAATCAAAACATACTCCATTACAGAACGACCACCTCAAGCCTCAGGAAAAGGCTCAGAAGCTAAGGCCGCTGAATAAGCAAACACCACGAGCATTCCACCTAAATAAATTAAAAAAAGAACCAGAGACAAAAAAGACCCCCCACAGCAAACTAAGATTCCACACCCAACCCCAGCTGTAACCACTAACCCAATAGCCGCAAAATAAGGGGTAGGATTAGAAGCAACTGCAACAAGACCTAACACCAAGATTACTAACAATAAAGACATTGAATATATCATAATTCCTGCTCGGACTTTAACCAAGATCAATGGCTTGAAGAACCACTGTAATTATTTTACTACAAGAACACACTCCTAATGGCAAGCCTACGAAAAACACACCCACTAGCAAAAATTGCTAACGACGCACTAATTGATCTACCCACCCCAACCAATATTTCATCATGATGAAATTTTGGATCACTACTAGGACTATGTCTAATTACCCAAATCCTTACAGGATTATTCCTGGCAATACACTACACCTCTGACATATCAACAGCCTTCTCATCAGTAGTCCATCTCTGCCGAGATGTAAATTATGGATGACTTATCCGTAACACACATGCCAATGGGGCCTCATTCTTCTTTATCTGTCTTTACTTCCACATTGCTCGGGGCCTATACTATGGATCCTACTTAAATAAAGAAACCTGGAATGTTGGGGTCGTTCTTTTTCTACTAGTAATAATAGCAGCATTCGTGGGTTACGTACTCCCATGAGGACAAATATCATTCTGAGGAGCCACAGTAATTACAAACCTGTTATCCGCAGTACCATATGTAGGAAATACACTAGTACAGTGAATTTGAGGAGGATTCTCTGTAGATAATGCAACACTGACACGATTCTTCGCATTCCACTTCCTGCTACCATTTATTGTTATAGCCATAGTAATAATTCACCTACTTTTCTTCCATGAAACAGGATCAAACAACCCAATAGGCCTTAGCCCGAACGCGGACAAAATCTCCTTCCACCCATACTTTTCATATAAAGACTTATTAGGGTTCGCAATTATAATTCTAGGTCTTGTAATCCTAGCATTGTTTTCCCCAAACCTCCTAGGAGACCCAGAAAACTTTACCCCAGCCAACCCCTTGGTTACACCACCACACATTAAACCAGAATGGTATTTCCTCTTTGCCTACGCCATCCTACGCTCAATCCCAAACAAACTAGGAGGGGTCCTAGCACTACTATTCTCCATCCTAGTACTGTTTCTAGTACCACACCTTCACACCTCAAAACAACGAGGAATAACATTCCGCCCACTCACCCAATTTCTCTTCTGACTCCTTGTAACAGATATAGCTATTTTAACGTGAATCGGAGGAATGCCAGTAGAACATCCATTTATTACTATTGGACAAATTGCATCAGTACTGTACTTCTCACTGTTCCTGATCCTATTTCCCTTAACAGGGTTAATAGAGAATAAAGTATTAGACTAGGCCTGCCTTAGTAGCTTATATCAAAGCACCGGTCTTGTAATCCGAAGATTGGAAGTTAAACCCCTCCCTAAAGCCACACCACAACCAAAAAAGAGAGATTTTAACTCGCACCCCTGACTCCCAAAGCCAGGATTCTTAACTAAACTATTTTCTGCTGCCTAAAATGTACAAATACATAGGACTTGGCTTATATTTAAATGTTTAATTACACGTACCATGCTCTGCCACACGAAATTGTATTAAATGTTTATATGCACATCTAATAAATGTGTTAGCATATATTATGCATGTATTAAAGACATACTATGTATTATCCCCATTTCACTATCTTAACCATAAAGCATGTACTATCAGTCAATCAAACCATTTATAGATAAGTCTCACAACAATTTATAAGGTAATAATTATGAATGATAGAATCAAGGACATTCTTAAATAAGGGTTGTTATATATTATTTATTCCTGGCATCTGATTCCTACTTCACGTGCATCGCTTTAAGAACCCTATTAGTGAGTGGTAAGCGGCATCTGATTAGCCAGCGGTGTCAAACATTCATCTCTTTACCCCACATGCCGAGCGTTTTACTATTGCATGGGGTATCTTTATTTGTTTTCCTTTCACCTTGCATATGTATTGCTTATACAAATAATATTTGGAAGAATCACTAACTTATAATTCAGGTGCATACATAATTAACCTTCTTCAACATACTCTGATAATATGCCCTCGGCTTCTTCGCGACAAACCCCCTTACCCCCTACGCTCTGGGATTCCTGTTATTCTTGCCAAACCCCTAAACACAAGGCAGGTTCGAGAACGTGCAAGTCAACGAGTCGTGATACCTGTTAACTATCGCATATATATATATACACACTAAAATTTTTTCATTCGTAACAAGATTTAAATAACCTTTTTTTTTCAAGAAAAATCTGCATAAAATTTTAGGCACTAAAAATTCCAATATTTTTTTACTT